TTGATTTTTATTATTAATTTATTCATGAAAATCGACCCTTATGATAAAGAAGAACCTATAAGCATAGTCGTTTGGTCGAAAAAGATTCATGTATGTTTCCAAGACAAAGTACAAATAGTAATGGATTAGTAATTCATGCAATTTGTACATAAATAAAAAAGAAAAAATTCATAAATAAAAGGTTATAATATTCAAATTTATACTTTATTTAGTTGAATATCTTATTTTATTTTTTTTGTTTATTTTGCAGTAGTCGCTGCTAGTCACAATAAAAATTTCAATGAACTAAGTCAATGAGTTATGTATGGAAAAAATAAACAAAAAATTTGAAAAAAAAAAACTACACAAATAAAACGTATCATTTTATGTTATAGTAGTGGGGAATTATGGGACAAAAAATAAATCCGCTTGGTTTCAGACTTGGTACAACTCAGAGTCATGATTCTCTTTGGTTTGCACAACGAAGAAATTATTCCGAAAATATACAAGAAGATAAAAAAATACGAGATTGTATCAAAAATTATATACAAAAAAATATAAAAGTATCCTCTGGTGTGGAGGGAATTGGACAGATAAAGATTCAAAAAAGAATCGATCTGATTCAAGTCATAATATATATGGGATTTCCTAAATTATTAATAGAAGGTAAGCCTAAAAAAATAGAAGAATTACAGACGAATATCCTAAAAAAACTGAATTGTGTGAATCGAAAACTAAACATTTCTATTGCAAGAATTGCAAATGCTTATAAACACCCTAATATTCTTGCAGAATTTATAGCCGGACAATTAAAGAATAGAGTTTCCTTTCGTAAAGCAATGAAAAAAGCTATTGAATTAACTGAACAAGCAGGTACAAAAGGAGTTCAAGTACAAATTGCAGGACGTATCGACGGAAAAGAAATTGCACGTGTTGAGTGGATAAGAGAAGGTAGGGTTCCTCTACAAACCATTCGAGCTAAAATTGATTATTGTTGTTATACAGTTCGAACTATTTATGGAGTTTTAGGGATCAAAGTTTGGATATTTCTAAATAAAGAATAAAAAAGAATTAAATCTTTTTCTTTATCTTCAATATCCCATATTTTTTTTTAATAAAACCAAAAATGAAAAATTACTTGATTTTTATTCCCCCAAAATTCTCAATTTTATAAGATTGAATCGACCAAAAAATAAAATTAATTATTTGATATTGATCCTATTGCTATGCTTAGTGTGCGACTCGTTAGTTTTTTTAGAACGGTTCCAATTTAACGACAAAACCAATTCATGGTATAAATTAATTTAAAAGACCTAATAACCAACTCACCGCTTCGGATTATCTAGATCTAAAGAATTAGTCAAAACAAAAAATCGAAATATAAAATATCAAAATAAAAAAGAAATATTAATAATATTATTATATCAACTGAAATATTGTATGAAATATTGTACAACATTAAAAAAATCATATTATTAGTTGTAAAGCAATAAGAATATACGGATAAATGAAGGGGCGAAAGAAAGAGAGAAAAATATATATGAATGATATAGAATTCTAATATGTAAAGGTCTAGGGGTCATCTCAAAAAAAGTAGTGTAATAAAGCATCAATATAAAATTGATATATATATATATCAATATATTCATAACATAAACTAATTAAGAGCTCTGAATCAATAAAAACTGAGAAGATTGATTCAAGAAAAAATAAAAAAAATATTCTAAAAAAATCTTACTATTAGATATGAAAGAGCTCCGTGGTAGAATTCAGACCTAATCATTAATCGAGAAGCGGCGGGAACGATGAAACCTGCAAATACTTAAGATTTTATTAAAAACAAATCTTAATGATTAATTAGGTGGGATGGCGGAAAAAACCAAAAAACAATTCATTTTTTTTAGGAATTGTGTGCTACATTCCATTTGAATTTGATAATAAAAGAGTAAATATTCGCCCGCGAGAATTTGGATTTTTTTTTATTTTCGCCAATCCTATAATTAGAAAAATATTAGTAATAAAATATTAGTAATATAATTAAATTAAAAAAATTAAAATTAAAGATTCATTAGAACATTATAATATAACAAAACAACATTCTCTAGTTATATACGGATAACAAAAATGGTTTATTTTATAAGAATACATATTCAGTTATATATCAAATATATATCAAAACAAAATATAAAAATGTCGAATATACCGATAGGATTCTATGAAATCTCAAAAAATCCCGCGTTGATTAAACATATGAATATTAGTGCATATTATTGTATTGATTAAATCGATTTATATATATAGAATTGCTTCATTCGCGAGGAGCCGTATGAGATGAAAATCTCATGTACGGTTCTGGAATAGAGATGGAATTGAGAAACAACCATCAATTATAACCCCAAAAGAACCAGATTTCGTAAACAACATAGAGGAAGAATGAAAGGAATATCTTATCGAGGGAATCATATTTGCTTCGGAAGATATGCTCTTCAGGCACTTGAACCCGCTTGGATAACATCTAGACAAATAGAAGCGGGACGACGGGCAATGTCACGAAATGTTCGCCGAGGAGGACAAATATGGGTACGCATATTTCCAGACAAACCTGTTACAGTAAGACCGACTGAAACACGCATGGGTTCGGGAAAAGGATCTCCCGAATATTGGGTAGCTGTTGTTAAACCTAAGAAAATACTGTATGAAATGGGTGGGGTCCCAGAAAATATAGCAAGAAAGGCTATTTCAATAGCAGCGTCCAAAATGCCTATACGAACTCAATTCATTATTTCAGGATAATAATTCAAGATAATAATTAGAATTAAAGGAAAGAGGTCTTTAAGATGAAAACAAAAAAATGCAATTGTATATTCCCTTTTTTGAACACAGAATATTTAAACCTCAATCTTTGGACTGAAAGAACAAAAAATGATATGATTCAACCTCAAACTCATTTGACTGTAGCTGATAACAGCGGAGCACGCGAACTGATGTGTATTCGAATCCTAGGAGCTAGTAATCGACGCTATGCTTATATTGGTGACATTGTTGTTGCTGTAATCAAAGAAGCAGTACCAAATACGAACTTAGAAAGATCAGAAGTGATCAGAGCTGTAATTGTACGTACTTGTAAAGAACTCAAACGTAGCAACGGTATAATAATTCAGTATGATGATAATGCTGCAGTTGTCATTGATCAAGAAGGAAATCCAAAAGGAACTCGAATCTTTTGTGCAATCGCCCGGGAATTAAGACAGTTAAATTTCACTAAAATAGTTTCATTAGCACCTGAAGTATTATAAGACGAAACTTTAATTTTAATATGGATACATTATATTATTTTGTGAAAAAAAATGGATTCAATTAATTAATCTAGTTTATCTCACATATATCCCTTTTGGAGTAATTATTATTAAGTATTAGAGGTAGCAATTATTATCTATTTCAAATATATTTCAGATTAATGCTTGATAACCCTATAAAATAAAAATATATATATATAGAATAATATATAGAATAATAATATATATATAAATATATAATAATAATAAATATATATACAAATAGAAAGAAATAGAAAATAAAAAGAGAATAATAAATGGAATAAAGGAGCATGTTGATTATATAGAAAGTAACAGGCAACAATCATTTTCTTTTACTATGGGTAAGGATACCATCGCTGATATAATAACCTATATCCGAAATGCTGATATGAATAAAAAAGGAATGGTTCAAATACCATTTACTAACATCGCAGAAAACACTGTAAAAATACTTTTACGAGAGGGTTTTGTCGAAAACGTCAGAAAACATATAGAAAACGACAAATATTTTTTAGTTTTAACTCTACGGTACAGAAGAAATAGGAAAGGATCATATAAAAATTTTTTAAATTTAAAAAGGATCAGTACACCCGGTCTACGAATATATTCTAATTATCAACGAATCCCGCGAATTTTAGGGGGTATGGGTATTGTAATTCTTTCAACTTCGAGAGGTATAATGACAGATCGAGAAGCTCGATTAGAAAGAATAGGAGGAGAAGTTTTATGTTATATATGGTAATCGTTCAAACATCCAAATTATATGCGAAATTTTGATCCATTAAAAAAAAAAAAGAAAACTCCAATTTCTAATATAACTTCACACCCCTTTATTTATATATTATTATTTAGATATTATATACAAGTATATATTCTATAATTATATACAAGGGTGAATACGCGAAACGGGTTTAACTCGAATAAAAAAAGGGGGGGGATTCACGAAAATTTAATTACTAAATAAATAACTTCCCCTGAGTATGTTTCAGGTTTCTTTATATAATGAATACAAATAAGTCATTTTAATTAGGATGTTTTTCAACTTCAACATTCTTTTTATTTTTGCAGAGAAGGCTACAATTAGAAGTTCAAAATGTAAGGAAACCTTATTTTCTTCCAAAACTTTTGAATTAACTTATTAAGGAATGATAAATATGAAAATAAGGGCCTCTGTTCGTAAAATTTGTGAAAAATGTCGATTGATTCGAAGACGGGGACGAATTATAGTAATTTGTTACAATCCAAAACATAAACAAAGACAAGGATAATATTTTCATAAACGAAGGCTTTCTAAAAAAAAATAAAAAATATAATTAATATAGAAAAAAAAATCAAATCGAATATAAATTCTAGTTAAAAAATAATAAAAGATGCGTTTGTGACATGAAATGGATATATCCATACCATATATCTTGGACTTATTTTTATGAAATAATTAAATATGGCAAAACCTATACCTAAAAAAAGTTTGCGTAAAAATGGGCGTATTGGTTCGCGTAAGCATACTCGTAAAATACCAAAAGGAGTTATTCATGTACAAGCTAGTTTCAACAATACTATTGTGACTGTTACAGATGTACGAGGTCGGGTGATTTCTTGGTCCTCCGCCGGTACTTGTGGATTCAAAGGTACACGAAGGGGGACACCCTTTGCCGCTCAAACCGCAGCAGGAAATGCTATCCGAACAGTAGCGGATCAAGGCAT